TAAACCGAGCTACTCCCCTCTGAGAACCGTATATGAGAATTTCATCTCGTACGGCTCAAACAGAAAGACCAAAATACAAGATTCTATCGGATATGTGTTTTAAACTGTCTAATTGTACGATTCACTCGTTTCTGACGATACAAAAGAAAAAAATCCGAAAGTTTTTTATTGTGGTTATAATGCCAAAATATCAAGTCGGCTCCTTCATCTATATGTTGAGGCCTCTTGACTCTTCTATAATTACCTATTTTCTTGTTTGTTTTTTTTTATGTGTAATGAGACTTTACGACAGTTTTCTTTTTTATTGATAGGAATTCTCTTGTTAAGACCTATGAATCAATTACAACCTCAGATTCATACTAGAACCACGATGATTCAATAAAACCCTGTCAAACTAAGTCCGCAAATTCCTTGAGTAAGAACCGTTGGATCATCATTTATTCAATGAATAGGCATAATGACTAAAAATCCAAAGAGTCCTTTCGTTGGACTTTGATCAAAATAAGCATAAACGCGAGTTTGAAAGAATAAAAATCTGTCAATTTATAACATAACTTCTAAATCTAACTCTTTGAAAAAAAATGTGTAAGGCCGGCCACGAGGTCTGAATATTAAGTATGAATCATAGTTCTAAATACTTTGTAATATATTTTATATATTCCGTGCTTCAGATACGAACAGAAAATGAGAATATCCGACGAAATAAAACCATCTCTAGCAAGATGACAGACCTATTCTCTGTACTATCTATAGGATCCATTCTAACAAGTCACACACTCATATTCCGGAAATACAGAAACAAAGAAATTTCACGGTCGAACTGCCAAATATAGAATGGGATAAAAATAAGAGGTCTACTTTATCTTGAAAAGCTAGTTAACTTAATATAATCTAATTCATTAAAATTCCGTCCAGTAAAATAGAAGAATTATAAATCTCCAAAATAATAGATAGGAATATCGTAAATAGAGCCATTGCAATACCCATCAAAGGAGTAGTTCCCCACCCAGGAGCTACTTTACCATATTCTGAATTCAACGGTTTCAATAAATTCCCTACAGTCGTTTGTTTTGAACCAGGTTTAGAACTCCCCTCAACGGTTTGTGTAGCCATAAATTCTATTTTATATTCATTGAGATCTGTTGACTTTGTATACCATTCCGTTGTAAATAAATGATTTTAGCATAGATCCATTGTGGTCTTGAAACTATATAATAATGGAAACAGCAACACTAGTTGCCATCTTTCTATCTGGTTTACTTGTAAGTTTTACTGGGTACGCCTTATATACTGCTTTTGGGCAACCCTCCCAACAACTAAGAGATCCATTCGAGGAACACGGAGACTAGTTGAAGTAATGAGCCCCCCAATTTTGGAAGGCTCATTACTTTCAATTGAGATACAGAAAAATCATTTCGTCTTTTTAGTTGGAACTTTAGGTGGTTCTCGAAAAAAGATAGCGAAAAAAATTATTCCTAGAGTTGAGACTAAGAGGAATGTATAAACCAAAGCTTCCATAGATTCGATCGTGATTTACAATTATAGCTTCCATACCTGTTTATTTGAGATCGTCTACCGGATAAAGAAAAAGCACGGCAAGAGTCAAAGAAAGCGACTCAAATCAAAATTTTTTCGGTAGCCTGTATCAACTCACAAAACTAAATACAAAAAAAAAGGATACATATATGTATTGTATCAGACTACTTGTCTTCTTGTAGTTGGATCTCCAAGTTTTTGGAATGTTCCAAATTCAACTTGAGAATCCAAATCTGGGTCAATACCAGCAAAAACATCCCTGAACAAGGTTCTAGCGCCATGCCAAATGTGTCCGAAGAAGAAGAGCAGAGCAAATGAAGCATGTCCAAAAGTAAACCAACCCCTCGGACTGCTACGAAAAACACCATCGGATTTCAAAGTAGCACGATCTAATTCAAAAATTTCACCCAATTGAGCACGTCTAGCATATTTTTTCACAGTAGCCGGATCACTATAACTGATTCCATTGAGTTCACCGCCATAGAACTCAACATTTACACCTACTTGTTCGACACTATATTTCGATTCTGCCCTTCTAAAAGGAACATCGGCTCTAACAATTCCGTCTCCGTCTACCAAAACAACCGGAAATGTTTCAAAGAAAGTAGGCATACGACGTACAAAAAGTTCACGCCCTTCTTTATCCCTAAAGATAGGATGTCCTAACCAACCAACAGCTATTCCATCCCCGCTATCCATTGAACCCGCTCTGAATAATCCCCCTTTTGCAGGATTATTGCCGATGTAATCATAAAAAGCCAATTTTTCAGGAATTTTAGACCAAGCTTCAGATAAACTTTGCTTTTCAGCTAGCCCTGCACTAACTCTTCGATATATTTCTTGTTGGAAATATCCTTGATCCCATTGATAACGAGTGGGACCAAACAATTCAATCGGGGTAGTTGCTGAGCCATACCACATAGTTCCAGCAACTACAAAAGCTGCAAAAAATACAGCTGCGATACTACTGGAAAGGACGGTTTCAATATTTCCCATACGTAATCCTTTGTATAGACGTTGGGGCGGACGGACACTAAGATGGAATAGACCCGCCAATATACCCAAAGTTCCTGCTGCAATATGATGAGAGGCTATTCCTCCCGGAACAAAAGGATCAAAACCTTCCACACCCCACGCTGGATTTACAGCTTGTACCCTTCCCGTTAGTCCATAAGGATCGGATACCCATATTCCGGGACCATACAACCCTGTTACATGAAATGCGCCAAAACCAAAACAAGCCACCCCTGAGAGAAATAAATGAATTCCAAAGATCTTGGGCAAATCCAAAGAGGGTTTCCCTGTACGTTCATCAGAAAATATTTCGAGATCCCAATACACCCAATGCCAAATAGCTGCTAAAAAGCACAAGCCAGAAAACATAATATGTGCACCAGCCACACCTTCATAACTCCAAATACCCGGATTCGGTGGAGTCCCCCCTGTGATACTCCAACCACCCCAGGAATTGGTTATTCCTAAACGAGTCATGAAGGGTATAACGAACATCCCCTGTCTCCACATTGGATCAAGAACAGGGTCAGAAGGATCAAAAACCGCTAATTCGTATAGAGCCATCGAACCGGCCCAACCAGCAACCAGAGCAGTATGCATTATATGGACAGAAATTAAACGGCCGGGATCATTCAATACAACCGTATGAACACGATACCAAGGCAAACCCATAGAAATACCCCTTTTTCAATTAAAAATAGACGCTATGTAACTTTATTGCACTGTAAAAAAACTATACTATGGACCTTACTTTACGTTTTTAGTACATTATCTCAGGGAAAGGGTTAAAATTTGTTCTATTCTTTTAGTAAGAATATCTTTTAATAAAACATAGAACAATTTTGTTCGTAGGAAGAAAAAGAAGCAGATTTATTCTACACCCGATAAGTACCAATACGCAATGGTAGGACGTTGATAGTATTTTCTATGAGTAACTGCACCTAGATTTGTTCATTATCCCAAATAAAAGACCTATTTGTAACAAATTTACTTTATTCATTCTGTCTTACTTTTTTATGAACTTATATATTTTTTTTTTCTCTGGATAATATATTATTAAGACAATAAAGCTCTTTTTACGCTTTCACATCAAAGTGAAATATAGTACTTCATTTTTCTTTCGTTTAATGCCTATTGGTGTTCCAAAAGTACCTTTTCGAAATCCTGGAGAAGAAGATGCATCGTGGGTTGACGTATAGTGCGACTTGTCAGATCTATTTGGTTATATGGTATTTACCCGTTCTCTTACCCGATTGAGATATCCTCTCTTTCGCCCAAGAAAGATTGATTGAATCATCAAAAATTTGGAGCGTGAAATGCGACGAATAAAATTAGAAAAAATCTATTTTTTAGGGGATATACAGATTAATATTAGCAATTAGACTAATTTATGGTTGCTTTGGTTGGAACAATAAAATGAAATATCCAGGCTCCGTTTAGAAAAAACCAATTGGTAATATATCTATGATTTATAGTTAATATTCTATTTTATTCCATTTCTAATTCTAATATAATCTAATATAAAATAGAAAAACAGAAGTGATCTCAAACTGTTTATAAATTGAGTAATATGATGAATGCATGGAATATTTAATATTTGGCGAGAGACATGAAATAAATTTTAATTGAAAAAAAGAAGTCGTAGCAAAAAGAAGTAGTAGTTCGATATTTGGCCTATATATGCAAATCAAAACCGGTCAGATCTTTACTCGGAGTAGAGCATAAACCTAAAAAAATTCGAGAAGACCATTCAGGAACAAGAAAATTACATCGTAATTTGGATTGAATTCCGATGAAAGACTACATCAATAAGCAGTTAGTCCGAAAAGTTTAGTGAATTTTTATTTTTTTTTTTACGAAAAAAACTAGAATCTACACATTGATTCTTTTGTTTTCGCGATGGGTATTGAACCGTATGCATTAAAAGATGCATGTACGGTTTCGAGGGAATACAATTTTAGCCCACTCAACCGACTTTATCGAGAAAGATTTCTTTTTTTAGGACAAGAAGTGGATACCGATATCTCGAATCAACTTATTGGTCTTATGGTATATCTCAGTATAGAGGATAATACTAAAGATCTGTATTTGTTTATAAACTCGCCAGGCGGATGGGTAATGGCTGGATTAGGTATTTATGATACTATGCAATTTGTGCAACCAGACGTACAAACAGTATGCATAGGATTAGCCGCTTCAATGGGATCTTTTATTTTGGTCGGAGGAGAAATTACCAAACGTCTAGCATTCCCTCACGCTTGGCGCCAATGAGTTTTTTATTTGATTTGAGATAAAAAAAAGAAGACAAGACTATGCCTTCGCGATATATGAAATAGGAATAGTAAGTAATAATAGCATGGCACTTCGAATTCGATATTCAAAAATTGTTTTTTTTTTCAAAAGCGTTAACTTATGTATCGAAAGAGTAGTATGAGATAAAAGGTATTTCCTATTTTATCTGATATAGCAGGAGACACATTTCAGCGTCACAAACTTTTTTGTTTTCACACTAAAAAACTCTTACCAATATATATTATTCTGAAAGAATACAAAAAAAAAGAAACTTTGGGATTGCTAAATAACAGAGGAATTTTATATAGAAAGCAACGGAACCATCGTAGTATTTTTTTAACTACTCCAAAAAGAAGGGTGGTTATTGGATCATTTACCTATGTGAATATGATAAGCCCCTAGAAATTGATTTTCTATTTCTTCAATACAAGGTAAAAAAGGTATAAAAGTGAATTCCATTGTGGAGCCGTATGCAATGTGTAAAAGATGCCTGTACGGTTGTTCAATTTTATCTTTTTTCTCTCGTTTTAGTATATTAGTATTATTCTTTGGAGATAGAATAATAATTTATTTTGTTATTTCATCAGGGTAATGATCCATCAACCTTCTAGTTCTTTTTATATGGCATCGACGGGCGATTTTATCTTGGAAGCGGAAGAACTACTGGCATTGCGCGAAACCCTCACAAAGGTTTATGTACAAAGAACGGGCAAATCCTTATGGATTGTTTCCGAAGACATGGAAAGAGATATTTTTTTGTCAGCAACAGAAGCCCAAGCTCACGGACTTGTTGATCTTGTAGCCGTTGAATAAAAATAAGAGAGATTCTACGCAAGTATATAATGTGATATTTTATCTTCTACCGGGGTTAATACAATATTCTATGAATACAATACATTAAAAAAAAGGATTCATAATTATCCGGTTAGGATCGATCTAAACCATCCCATTCTGTTATATGATTCAACATGCCAACTATTAAACAACTTATTAGAAACACACGACAGCCAATCAAAAATGTCACGAAATCCCCCGCTCTTGGGGGATGTCCTCAGCGACGAGGAACATGTACTAGGGTGTATGTGCGACTCGTTCAGATCATGTACTAGGCAAAAATAAAAGAATTGATCAAGTATAAGTGATCCGTAACAGTGATATAGGATAGAATGTAAGAAGACCATTCACTATAACAAGAAAATATCTCAAAAAATCGATCATATCCTTCTATCGCGGTATCAAATTAATTTATGGTTGACATTGGTACAAATCCAATCACTTACACTTCAAATTTAAGATGAGAAAGAATTCCCCATTGATAGCAAACGGTATTCATTAAGCAGGGAAATGCTATTTAAAAAGCAAAAAGATTATATCCTTAACTCTTGACTCCTGCAAGAACGGACTAACAAGGTCAGCTACTCAGCTAATCTTCATAATAAAAAAAATACCGTTACTGTATAGGTGGTCTCTTTGTGAAAGACCTATTACTGGATAATAATGGGTAGAGCCAAAAAGTGTAAACTGTACAAGTTAACAATAAGATTAATTAAATGAAATGAGGGATAGAGGCTCCGGTGTATAGAGAGGACCTCACCGTTAAGAAGCAACCATAAAAACGAAGGAAACCACTATACCTATTTCTATTTACTACTTTTTTATTTACTAGGTTTTTGATCTCTAGTATCAATACAATTTTTTATTTCGAGGCGAAAAGCCTAGAAAAAAATCGTGGTCAGGAAGGTTATAGTAGCAAAAGACATTGGAATTTTTTTTTATACACTGGAAGAATCCGTTTTGTTATTAATAAACTAGGAAAGGTAAAGGAAATAACTGAAAGAAAAGAAATCAATTAGTTATTCATCAAAGTTTCATTTATTCAATGACTAGAATTAAACGAGGATATATAGCTCGAAGACGTAGAAACAAAATTCGTTTAGTTACAGCAAGTTTTCAAGGGGCTCGCTCAAGACTTTCTCGGACTATTACTCAACATAAAATAAGAGCTTTGGTTTCGGCTCATCAAGATAGAGGTAGGCAAAAGAGAGATTTTCGTCGTTTGTGGATCACTCGGATAAATGCAGTAATTCGATCCAATAAGCTATACTATAATTATAGTGGATTAATACACAATCTGTACAAGGGGCAGTTGCTTCTTAATCGTAAAATACTTGCACAAATTGCTATATTAAATAGGAATTGTCTTTATATGATTTCCAACGAGATCTTAAAATAAGATAAAGAGGTTGCAAGGAATCCAGTGTAATGTTTCCCTGGTGAGTGAATTTGGGAAGGTAGAGTATAAATTAGTATGGTAAAATAGGATATAATATGATTATGATAAAGTCGTCACAATAAACAAATACGTTCAAGGAAAAAGGATTTATTTACAAATTTTTTCTTACGACACAACAATAAAAATTTTTTTTTTGAACAAAAAGTCAATTCGCATTTGAAGTCGGATTGAAGTTTTATTTTGATTCAATTGAAGAGCAAGCTTATTTTTTTTTTATTCTAAGACCTGTAGTTCTAGGAGTCGACTCATTTCTTTCAAATTGTTTCTCATTATTAAGAAAAGGTAACAAAGATAAAATACGAGCTTGTTTTATAGCAATAGTAATTAATCGTTGTTGTTTTAAGGTCAATCTATTTACTCGCCTAGATAATATCTTTCCTTGTTCACTAATAAATCGACTAATTAAACTCATATTTCTATAATCAATTCGATCCCCCGATTGTATCGGGGGCAAACGCCTACGAAAAGATCGCTTAGATTTAAGAAAGAGACGCTTGGATTTAGCCATGGTTTTTTTATTCCTTGTTCTGAAAATCCTAATTCTATTTTAATCGTATCAGAAATGATTTCGACTTAAAAAAAGGATTGCTTTGTTTATTTTATATTTAAATAAATAGAGGATCCGTTATATATTATTTTTGTTCTATAAAAAAATATTAACATATATAAATTGTTATATAAAATATGTCGTTTTTCGTCTTCCTTGGAAAGGAAGGCGGACACGCGAGCGGTCGGTTAGATCTATTTCTTTATCTCCCCGTGAATCGTATGTTTGTAACAAGAGGTACAGAATTTTCTCAATTCCAATCGACCGGGCGTATTATGTCGATTTTTTTGAGTAATATATCGGGAAATGCCCATTGATTCCTTATTAACGCGGTTTCGAACACAACTGGTACATTCCAAAATAATCGTAACTCGGGCATCTTTACCCCTGGCCATGAACCTCCTTTGAATTTTTGATTGACTGAACTATTCTCTTTTTCCATTTTACGATCCGAAGCGAAGAAGAAAGAAAGAAAAGAAGTTGCTAAATTGAAATCCAATTATGGAAGATTTCCTTGCAATCTATCAATATAGTAATAATAAGTAATATAATGATTTCTAACTCTATACTTATAATTGCTGTACTTCACAACACAAGTTACATTAATTTTTCATTGAATTATCTTGTATGATATTGTTGTCACAACTATTGCATTATCTTTCTCACGATATTATAAATTAATTTCATTTGGGGCCCGGAACCCCGAGTTCGTAGTTTGACTAGGGTGAATCCGCTTTTATTCTTTTATAATTTTTTTTTATTATAAAAAAAGAAGAGTAAGGGAGGGTATTAGTCACAGATATTTAATTGTAGCTCTAATTTTCTTCACCCCCTTCGCGTCTCACTTACTATAATTAAAAAAAGGGGAATATTAACGCATCTGGAAATAACCGATTGATCTCTATCAATAAACCTGCTAAAGAACCAAACCATAAAGTACTTACTACTGGTGCCACGGAAAGGTATGTTTTTAGATTTCGCATTTAAAGTCCTCCTTCTTTTTTTTTGTGATTTTCTTATAATTTGTAATACGTAATAGTATTACATATATGACCAGATGTGTATATGTAGTTAATGACTGACACTTGTATTTCTACGTAGAATACCTAATGCAGATTGAAATGTACAACAATTCGTTAAAAATTTCCCTTTTCTTATATTCATTTTTTTTATGGTTTCCTATTTCTTCAATACTATAATATCAGTCTATTATTTTTATATGTTGTATGATATGAGATGAAAAAAATAGGAAAGGACTTGTTGGTATATCAATGAAAGAAATAAAGATGTGGAAAAGAACACAGGGATTCTCTACAATGACACTGTAGACCAATTGAAAGGGATGTAGCGCAGCTTGGTAGCGCGTTTGTTTTGGGTACAAAATGTCACAGGTTCAAATCCTGTCATCCCTACCTATTACTTATCTTATGAGCAGTAACGAGGGTTCAATTGATATTAATTAAATACATAAGCAATTTCTTTTTTCTGCTAGTATATATATATCCAAGGTTGTCTATTTATTGTGATAATAAAGCGCTCTTAGTTCAGTTCGGTAGAACGTGGGTCTCCAAAACCCAATGTCGTAGGTTCAAATCCTACAGAGCGTGATTAGATTCTTCTTATTTATGTTATAGGTCGAAAATAAAACTGAAAAAATTGAACAGCGAATTTAATTTGACCTCCTGCAGATTAAAGCAAATAGGAGGTCAATCAAAAAACATAGATGTTAATTAATCAAAGGTCCAATTGATCACCACGTCTGTATTGTAAATATGCAGTTACGAATAATCCAGCCAAAGTAATAGGAATTAGACCTAAGACGATTCCAAATAGAAAAACTTCAATCATTTCAATTTCTTTTAAAGGTGAAAAAGGGAGGTAATATTTATCCTTAAATCTTACTGGGAATTACCCCATTAATCTCAACTTGAAAATTTACGCGGTAAGGAACTATAGAATATGTGAACTATGACAGAAAGATTTTGTCATGAATTGTTCATTCAATTAATTTCAAATAAGTCGTATCTTGTTCAGACCGATAAATAAAGCCGAGGTTATAGTCAAAGCTGCTAGTAGAAAACCGAAATAGCCCGTTATAGTAAGCATGAAGAGACTAAATTAAATAAAATATGTTCTTTTTATACATATGTTTAGAAAGCACTTCCCTAAATTTCAATTTTGAAAAGAAAGGAGGATAAACAAAAATACCAATTGAAAGTTTTTGATTCATCGATTATTATAGACGGCGGATCTAACAAAAAAAGAGTAACATAGTTAAGAAATCAATTCATCATTTGGGACATCTACCCATCTTAAAA